TAAAAATATAGAAATAAAAAACATAATATATATAATAATATATAGAAATAGAAATATAGATAGAAATATAGGTATATTGCGTCCAATAGGATTTGAACCTATACCAAAGGTTTAGAAGACCTCTGTCCTATCCATTAGACAATGGACGCTTTTCACTTTTATTTTATTTTTCTTTTCACATTTTTTTTTACTTTCCAATTGTTCGAAAAAAATAATGTGCAAAAAAGATTTCGAAATTGTGTATGAATTCACTTCAACAATAAAAGTTATTGAAGTGAATTTATACACAATTCTATTAGACAATTCTAATAGATAAAATTGTATCTAATAAAAACGGGGAATTTAGAGCGGGTAGCGGGAATCGAACCCGCATCGTTAGCTTGGAAGGCTAGGGGTTATAGTCGACGTCAATTCATCATTTTTCTATTTTTAACGTCTCTAATTCAAAACCGAACATGAAACTTTGGTTTCATTCGGCTCCTTTATGACGGATGGAGAAATTCCCAGATAAAATAATACGGGAACGAAATCAAAATCAAAATTCGACCCATAACATCTATGTTAGCTTTTTTTTCCGTCTGGGTGCTTTCACAGAAAAATTTGCTTTCTAGATGATCCTTCTAGAAGATAGAAAAGGAGAACTCGAACAATCTTTCTAGTTACTTCGTTCTCTATTTCTATTTAACAGAATCCTTAGGAAAAGTATTTTGTTTCCACCGAGCTAAAACAATATGTCGATGTCTCTAGTAAACCAAAGTTCTCGTTTAATAGCTATTTTGCTTCAATTTATTCTATACAAAACAATGAATACAACTGAAGATTTAGTTACGATTAGAAAGAAACTTTTCTAGCTTTATCCATGGATCTTCTTCTCATACTTATTGAATTGTAAATAGTCATCCAATTCAAAAATTATGTTTCGTAATTTCATAATCCAATTTTTCAATTGATTATAGTCCTTGGGTACAAATTACGAGAATCTATAATCCTCCTTGAATCTTTCATTGAAAGGTAAAAGACGAAATCCTTTTAAGAAATAAAGTTTTTGATCGGAAGATGAATCAAACCGGGAGACCCTTTAACTATTAAAGGGGTTAATAGAACGAATCACACTTTTACCACTAAACTATACCCGCTACAATGCAATTATTGTATATAAATTGACCTTTTGTCGAACAAAGTAATCGGGGTGTAATCAAAATAAATAAGATCAGAAACAAATCCTGAAAATAAAATTCTAGCGTTGACGGGTAGACCTAATGAAATTAGGAAAAGAGGATTCCATTTTATTTATTTTTGTTATAAATAAATAACAAGCACATTTTTTTTTCAATTTCAAATCAAATAAAGGATTTTTAGATAAAAATCCATGGGATGATTCTTTGTAACAAAAAAAGATTAACAAAAAAAAGGCCCGGCTGGGGACTGACCAGGCCAGGCTGTGGAAATCAAAAAGACCCTTTTCCTTGTGTTTGGACGAGACAAAATCAAAAAGATCTTCTCTATTATTGAAGTTTTATTTATCTTTCTTTCGAGTTTAAGCCTTTTCTTTATCTAATCTTTATCTACATTTTTTATGTAAATGGAATTACTGAGAAAAAAGTTCTATAAATAAAAAAAAAGTTATATATAATAAAATAATAATCTATACAAAAAAAAGAAAGTAAGAATAAAGTGGAGAAGGGTTTTTTTCAAGCATTACTTTTTGTGTAATATAACCTAGTAAGTATCCCTTTTCGATTAGGAGAGATGGCTGAGTGGACTAAAGCGTCGGATTGCTAATCCGTTGTACGAGTTAGTCGTACCGAGGGTTCGAATCCCTCTCTTTCCGTTTCCCGTGGAATAGATAAAATTCTAATAAAATTCGAAGATTTCTACTAATCAAGCAAGAAAAAAACTTTCTTTTTTATTCTTCACGTCCCGGATTACGTCCTGGATCATTAGATAGGAATCCAAATATGAAGAGAGAAACAAAGAATATAACTACAGTGTAGACAAAAAGTTTGAGAGTAAGCATTACACAATCTCCAAGATCTTACTTTTTTTTTTTTTTTTGAAAAAAAAAGAGAATAGATTCTCTATTTTTATACTACATATCTAATTTTGATACCAAGAAATCAAGCGATTTTGATTATTTCTAGAAATAAAATAAAAAAGAGTTATTACAAATGAATTTGTAATAAGATAATAGTTGAGTCGTTCATATTACTTTCTTTCATATTACAAAATGTTTTCATACCAAGATTTAGATATTGTGTTGCGGTGAACTCTAATCTAATAGGTTCTTTCAGGGAAAAAGGGGAGAAAAATCAGGAAATAGAATGATCCAGATTTAGCATGGCTACCAAAAAAATTCAATGTTTGAATTGAGAGTTCGTTCATACATCAAGATTTATTTGATCTTTTTAATTGTTGGAATAATAAAAATCATGAATTTTTCTAGGACAGTATTAAGGATTTCATCGAAAACTTACAGCTGCTTGCCAAACAAAGGCTAAGAGAAAAAAGAGAACAGGTATTACGGGCATAACATCTACGATTGGATTCAAAAAGGCGTAGGCCTCCGGCAATTTGGCGACTAAAAAAGTGCTTGAAAAAAAGGCAGAATTAAAACAGATACAGGTCAAATTAAATATATTAAGCATAAGAAAAATTTCGTGTTTTTGTAGATAATTTGATTTTGATTGAGTTATTAATATATTTTTCATACTAAGGAAAAAATAAAGAAAGATAGTCTAAAAAGACTTTGTTGAACTTACTCAATCAAAAACCCTTTAATTCTCTTGTGAGAATTAAAGAAATCATATTTTCATACAATATCTTAATTGAATTCTATATAATGATCAATAAATTCAGTTTGATTTGCTATCTACACGTGTCAAAACCCTAGCACCAATCAAATCTATATTTGATTTGGGCTGAAATTGAATTGACGAACAATCAATAGCAATATTACTGTTTTACTAGTCTTGAATAGAAATCGAAATGGGGCGTAGCCAAGCGGTAAGGCAACGGGTTTTGGTCCCGCTATTCGGAGGTTCGAATCCTTCCGTCCCAGAGTATAGTCATTACAGAATCAATCTTGTATTGCCTTTTTAAACCATCTTTTTCTTTCTGTTTAAGAATCAAATATTGAAGTGAAAAGAATTTGATTCTTCTTTCTTATTTTTTATTCTTCAGAAAAGAAAGAAGAAGAGTTTCTTTTTCGTCATTTCAACCGAATTCCAATAACATCTATTTGCTTGTGTGCGATCCGGGTAAGTAAGGTGGAAACATAGATTATAAGAGTTTGAATTAAAACAAATAAAAAAAATCCTTTCTATATTTTTCTATATTTAATAAAAAATATAGAAATATAGATTTCTATTAAAATGTAGATATAGAATCTAAATCTAATATGGGATTAATTTCAATTCTGACTGAAACTTTTTCTTCGTAAATTCACTATTCCATTCATAGAGAAAGAAAAAGTATAGATTACTATATATTGACTAAACAATGACTATTCATGATTCCATAATTGAATCAATTACATACTGGTTCCAAACTAGAGGAATGTTATGGTAAAACTTCGTTTAAAACGATGTGGTAGAAAGCAACGCGCGACTTGAATTGAAGGACATGATCCGCTGTGGATTTTTTCATCCGCCACTTTATATATTTTTATATAGGAATATGGGTGCTCTTGGCTCGACATTTTTTGTTCTATTTTATTAGAGTCCTATACTTTTTTGGAATCTCAAAAATAGTACAGGATGGAGCTCGAGGAGAATAGAAAGTATTTATTCCTTTCTCAGGAGTAAGGATCTAGGGTTAGTGCGAATCAATAAGTTGGAACAACTTCGTAAGTATTTTTTTTTTCAATATAAAAATTGAAAAGATCCCTTTCAAGCTCAAGCAATTTTCCAATCCAAAAGCAAATTTTGTTAAAATTGGAAAATTCTTTGGATCAAAAGTGTATCATGCGTGAATCAAGCGTTTGTATGATTCTTTGATAGAAAGAAAAGAAATCATAAACAAAATTAAGGGGCTTGTTGCTGCCCTTTTTTTAATAAAACGATTCAAAATCACCGAAGTAATGTCTAAACCCAAAGATTCAAAGTTAAGGATAAAGAATCCTCGAACAAGGAAATCCTGTTTTCAATTGTTTGAACAACTAGATCAGAATGAAGAATCAAAATTGATTTTAAAAAATGAGACAAACAAAAAAAGGTTAGAGACTACTCAATAAAAGGAATACTTAAGGATTCTTTGTTGAGATATTTGAGTGAGATATTTGAGAGTTATCCAACTTGAGTTATGAGAGTACGAATGTTACGAATGCTTTTTCTTGACAAAAAAAGCATTTAGGATTTCACTACTGTCTAATTGATTTGATGTTTTTATTAATCTATTTCACATTCTAATTTTATACATAGACTTAACTTTTTTAATTATTTTTTTTCTCGAGCCGTACGAGGAGAAAACCTCTTATACGTTTCTAGGGGGGGGGTATTATTCAACTACATCTATCCCAATGAGCCGTTTATCGAATCGTTGCAATTGATGTTCAATCCCGAAGAGAAGGAAGAGATCTTCGGAAAGTGGGTTTTTATGATCCGATAATTAATCAAACCAATTTAAATCTTCCTGCTATTCTCGATTTCCTTAAAAAAGGCGCTCAACCTACAGGAACAGTTCATGATATTTCAAAGAAGGCAGGGGTTTTTACGGAATTTAGTCTTAATCAAACGAAATTGAATTAATGAAATATAAAAAAAGAGGGTGTGAAAGACTCATATATAGCTTTGTATCAAATTTTATCTACTCTTTTCTTTACTCCTCTTTCGCTCTCTTCATACCTATTATTATATTAGAATTTCTATTTATTTCTATTTAGTATTCCTACTAAAGTAGGAATACTAAATAATACCATGCTAAAAAATACCATGTTCTAAAAATCATAAAAAATATTTATCAAAATAAATATTTTTTCAAAATAAATTATATAAATTATATAT